AGAATCAGTTTGGTCTGTTTTACCGAGAAAGTCTACGGTTCGAGTCCGTATAGCCCTAGAACCCTATCCATTCCAAAATCCGAGTGAATTTTGGAAGTTACAATTCTAACACGAGTCCGATTAAAAACGCCAATCGAACCTAACCCCAATCGAATCTAATAATTCTGCATCTGCATATGGGTAGAGGAATGACCAGCCATATTTCTGCCCAAGCTAAAGTTTGAAAAACGACTCTCTTTGGTACGTTTCATTGGAAAGATTGTCAACAATACAAAATAGGAATTTCTTCGTATACCTTTACCTAAACCTAGCAAAGGTAGTCTTCTCTTTCCGTATTCAATAAATCGAAATTTCGACCCATAATTCTACTTTATTCTACTTTACTGGTTAAATAAGTAACAACCTTACAGGACAGAACAATGGGTTGCCCGGGATTCGAACCCGGAACTAGTCGGATGGAGTCGATAATGTTACCGGTGAAATAAGTAACAACCGCTCCCCAAGCCGTGCTTGCATTTTTCATTGCACACGGCTTTCCCTCTGTATACATCTAAAATTCAGTTCCGCCATTAGACAAAAAGTAGAATACTTAGACCCTTCTTACCAAGTAAATTTCAGAATAGAAATAAGTAAAAATTTTGTTAGTTCTTCATTATTGCTATTTATTAGATTCAATTCGAATGAAAATTTCCATTTACGCCCTTTCATAACGAATCAGTCATGATTGGCCAAATCATTGATACAAATAATATCCAAATACCAAACCCTTTTTTGATGGAACCTCCGCGAAATAAAAGAAGCTCTTGGAAAGGTCAAGGAAAGAACTTGTTCTTCCGCCGTAAAGAATTCTTCGAATAATTCCGATCCGAATCTTTTCAAAAAAGCCCGTACAGTACTTTTGTGTTTACGAGCTAAAGTTCTAGCACAAGAAAGTTGAAGTATATACTTTATTCGCGACAAAGTTTTTTTTTTGGAAGACCCGCTATAATAATGAGAAAGATTTCTGGATATACGCCCGAATCGGTCAATAATCTCAGAATCTGATAAATCGATCCAAATGGCCTTACTAATAGGATGCCCTAATATATTACAAAATTTGGCTTTAGCCAAGGATGAAATCAGGGGAATCATTGGAAGAATAGTATCAAACTTCTTAATAGCATGATCGATTACAAATGAAGTTTCTAACATTTGATTACGTATCGTTGAAGTCTTTCGCCGCACACTTGAAAAATAACCGAGAAAGTCAAGGGAATGGTTTGCTAATTGGTTTATATGGATTCTTCGTGGTTGAGACCAAAGGTCAAAATAAGATTGCCATAAATTGACAAAGTAATATTTCCATTTATGCATCAAAAGAGACGTACCTTTTGAAGCGAGAATTGCTTTTCCTTGATACCTAACATAATGCATGAAAGAGTCCTTGAACACCCATAGATTGGCTTCAAAAGCCCCGTCCAAGGTTTCTATAAGATGCTCTATTTTTCCATAGAAATAGATTCGTTCAAGAAGCGCTCTAAAAGATGTTGATCGTAAATGAAAAGATTGGTTACGAAGAAAGACAAAGACGGATTCGTATTCATATACACGAAAATTATATAGGAAGAAGAAGAATCTTTTTTTTCTTTCTGAAAAAGAAGGACTGACTTTCTGTGAAGTAAGAAGACTATTCCAATTATGAAACTCGTAGAGAAAGACTCTTAATAAATGCAAAGACGAAGCATCTTTTAGCCAGTAGTGAAGAGCTTGCACCACGATTTCGAGATGGATTGGGTAAGGTATTAGGATATCGAACACATAATTTAAATGTGAAATTTTATCCTCTAAAAAAGAAAAACTGGACTGAATTGATCGTAAATTAGCGGATTTGACTACCTCTTTCCCTTTCTTTTGGCGCTTTTCTAGGGAAGATAGGAATCGGAGTGAAAATGGAATTTCCATAATGACCGAAAATCCCTCGGATATCATTTGAAAATAAAAATTCTTATTGCGCCCCAAAAGTGGATTTTGTTTAGAATCATTCAGAGAAAGAATCCAAAAATTTGGGTCATACATTCGAGTAATTAAACGTTTCACAATGAGTAAGCTGAATTTAGTGTCATAACCTGCATTTTTCAACAAAATGCATCTTGGTAAACCATGATCATGAGCAAGTGCATAAATATACTCTTGAAAGATAAGTGGATATAAGAAGTCGTGTTGTTGAAATCTATCGAGCTCTAAAGAGCTTTGAAAGTCCTCCATTTTGAATGCTATTTGAACCAAAGGTAGAGGATTTTGGGAGTTATAAAATGATACAGAGTGCGATCCAGTCAAAACAAGGTATTTTTGAGTAAGATTAAGGAAGCGATACCTCGGATACAGGTAAACTTATCAACGGATTCGCGATCCTCTCTTTTTCCATTTTCTTGAAGTCGTTTATATTCGTTCTAGGATAACAAGATGTTTAGAAATCCTTTATTTTTTCAACCCAATCGCTCTTTTGATTTTGGAAATTTTGTTATCAATCTACTCTTTCTTATACGCACACAGCTCCATTCTGGAATGGAGACTGCTAATATTTAGGATTCATGAAAAAATAAAGAATCCGCTTCTCGGATAAGCCCTTACCCGTATTCAGGCACTAATATATTTTTAACATCTAATTAGATCAGGTAATCATTCAAATTAAGAATGGGAGCTCGTTGCTTTTTCGTTCCTTATAATTTCATTAAATTAATTGAAGCCAGAGGGCTCTATCCATTTATTCATTCGACCCAACTTGAAATTGAATCCATTTGACTCCCTTCCAATAAGTTAAACAAAGTTTTGTCCCGATCGGGAAAGAAGAAAAGATTCTCAGAACTCTTGGTTGCTACGACATGCTATTTTTTCCATTCATTCCCTTTTAGGATCAGTCGTGGTCTTCCAAACTTTACCGATGGTATGGATGAATTCATCGCTTCATCTAAATGTGTAAAAGATCCGAGTCGCACTTAAAAGCCGAGTACTCTACCGTTGAGTTAGCAACCCGAATAGAAAAAAAAGTATGTAGATATAATCAGAATGAAAAAAATGATTCGACGAGCGAATCAAAGCATAAAAACCCATTTTGAATCGATTAAGAACAGAAAACGTAATAACTCATATGAAAATACAAGAAATTTTCCGATAACAGAAAAACCAGAAATAATGATAGATCCTTCCTTATGTCATTGTTATTCACGTTTTCAAGCAAAAATGCGTCTATCAAAGCGCATCCAACGAACCCCTTATTTTGACTAAAGTAAGGCAAAAACCAAACCAATCGGACGGAAATAAAGAGATCCCGTTATAAAAAAAGAGATCCCTTTATCACGCTGCATTATATTTCGTCAATGCATTGTTGTCAATATAAAGGTTAAGAAAAGGATATAATGAAAAAATATAAGAAATTCGGTTGAAAAATATTCCAAAAAATAAGGACTTGAGTTAGATTGGCACTACCTACATACAAAAAAGTTTACCTAGGGGAAGAAAAAATAAGAAGTCAAAAAAATCTCGAATTTAGTCAATCAATAAATAAACAAAATAGAGAAAAGTTCTAGAAACGGGTAGCATATACCCCCCTTATTTCCTTAAATTAATTCAATTTTATTTGATTGGGGCAAAGTTCGTTAAAAACCTCCGACTTCTTTAAAATGTCCCGAACAGTTTCTGTAGGCTGAGCACCCCTTTCAAGAAAATATAGAATAGCAGGAACGTTTAAATACGTTTGATTCTTTATCGGATCATAAAAACCCACTTTCCGAAGATCTCTTCCTTCTCTTCGGGAGCGAACATCAATTGCAACGATTCGATAAGTCGCACGTTGCTTTCTACCACAGCGTTTTAAACGAAGTTTAACCATAACATTCCTCTAATTTGGAATCCCTATGGAACTGATTCAATTATGGAATCATGACTAGTCATTGGTTCAGTCGGTACATAGACATAATAATGTCTGTTTTTCCGAATAAATCTTCGACTGGAAGATTGGTTCTATGAACCATAGGATTGATTCGTTTCGAGAATCATTTTTTAAAATCCTCGGGACTTAGTCTGTCCAAACGCAGTAATGCTCCGTGCCAAAATCCAAGTTTCCGAGCATTGAGCTCGGTTTTTGGTTTTTTTGCGGCCTCGGTGAGCAGGGATTTTATGTTCGCTTGGAAGGCCTCCAGCGCCTTACGATTTTTTGATAGGCGCTGGATCTTTTGATTGATCCACCTTTCGCCTGCCCCACTTCCCGATTGGAAGGCTTCCAAAAAAATCTTATCAGTCTCGTTAGAATAGGTGTAGCAATGACCCTTATTGTACGAGTGCTTGTACCCATGGTATTTTTTGCCGTGGGGGCACGTGAGCGCCGGTTCGTGCTTTTTCCGAGCAGAAAGAAATTTTCGCCCAGTCTCCTCTGTTTGTGGAAAAAGACTTTCCTTTTCCAACTCGGGAAACCTCTTCCCATTTATCCCGCCTTTTTCTTTTTTTTCTTTCAAGTTATAGTCCAAACTATAATAATCTTTAGGACTATTTCTCGAAACATAGGTCCTACAGTAGTAACATCGGCACTTAGGCCCCACCTCTTTGTTGGGACGACTACAATTTTGATCCATATCCATAAGCTCCTTAAAATATTAAATAGACTTTGTTATATTAATAAAAAATGAATAGAAAATATCCACTATCTCAATGAAAAATCGGGACGATTTGTCCCATTAAAACTGTGGGAAGAATTACTTATCGACGTCGAACAGGCCTTTGATTTGAAATTTGAATAATTAGGCCTGTGGGACGAAAGGGATCGAACCTTCGATTACCGGGACCAAAACCCGTCGCCTTACCACTCGGCTACGCCCCATTGTCACGTCGATTTTTTGATTCATTTGATGATTCATATTATACCATCAAAGAAAGATTTTTGGCAACTACCCGTGTCACGTTGATTTTTTTTTTTAATAATTCACATTATATTATTACAATAAATCTTTGTAAAGGCTCGCCCAAATCTCTAGCGACAATTTTACGCTAAGAGATTATAGAGAAGAGATAATAGAGAAGGGATAATAGAATTATATAGATTCTAGGTTTGTGCTAGGAATTTGACCCGTGTAGATATAGAATTCGACTGAATTTATTGATCATTAGATAGAATGTAATTAAAATAGTAGATGAAAATATGATTTCTTCTATTCGCCTTTGAGAATTGGAGGATTTTTGATTGGGCCGGTTCAAAGAAAAAGAAAGATTTTTTTGTCTACCTTACTTTCTTCCGTTTTCCTTATCTCAAGAACTCAATCAAATTGCAATTATCGTCAAGAACAAAATGTCTGCTATGCTTAATCTCTTAAGTTTGATCTGTATCTGTTTTAATTCGGCCCTTTATCCAACTAGTCTTTTCTTTGCCAAATTGCCCGAGGCCTATGCTTTTTTAAATCCAATCGTAGATATTATGCCAGTCATACCCCTCTTCTTTTTTCTTTTAGCCTTTGTTTGGCAAGCTGCTGTAAGTTTTCGATAAGATACTTAATACTATCCTAGACTATCCTAGAAAATGCATGATTTCTTCGAGAAAAATTTCTAACGATTGATAAGTCTTTCCCGCATCAATCTTTGAGGCAAACGTTGAAATTCTTTAATCGCCGCGAGAAATCAAATCCGGCTCGCCACATTTCCCCATTCTGACCCTTTTTCCAGTGCAAGGCCTTAATTTCTATGTGATTTTATACAGAATTAGGGTCCCACGCCCATATCTCATTATGGGCATGAAGTCATCTTGGGGAATCAAAGACTCTTATTTGACCTGATAGACTTAATTTTCGAGTTCGAGAAAGCACTTCATTTCTTGGTGTCAAATATAGAATATGGGGTAGAAAAATGGACGATCTATTCTCTTTTCTCGTTTTTTCCAAAAAGGCTCTTGGAGATTGTGTAATGCTTACGCTCAAACTTTTCGTTTACACAGTAGTAATATTCTTTGTTTCTCTCTTCATCTTTGGATTCCTATCTAATGACCCAGGACGTAATCCGGGGCGTGAAGAATAAAGGTTTTTTCGTTTTTCTATCTTGATTTTTTAATTTTCTTAAGATTTTTTATCTCTTCCACACATTTAACTAGGAAAAAGGGGTTTGTGAAATTTGAAAGAAAAGAAAATATCAAGTCATCGACGAAAACGGAAAGAGAGGGATTCGAACCCTCGGTACGAATAACTCGTACAACGGATTAGCAATCCGCCGCTTTCGTCCACTCAGCCATCTCTCCCTATTGAAAAAGATAATTATAATTATTAATATGTTACATTCCACATGAAAAAAGGATTCAAAACCGTCTTGCTTTCTCCTTCTTTAATTTTGATTCTCAAGATATGTAAAATGTAAAACTTTTCTTAGCTATTCCGTTTCGATAAAGTCAAAACTCAAAAGATCTAATATAAAGAAAACGAAAGATAAAGAACGAGGACTTCCTTGCTTTGATTTTCTTCGAAAGGCCCTTTTCTTTCCACGGCCTGGCCCGGTCACTACCGAACCAGGCCTTTTTAGATTCCATAAAATTCTAGCTAAATTTCTCTTATTTGACAACAAAAAAGACTTACTAGATTTTTTGACTATATTTCAAGCAAGACCCAAAAGAAAAAGGACTATTTCCATCCTTACTCGATAACTTTATCGAACTTAGTCTCTCAAAAGTACCCTGTCCTATTCATTTTTCTTCCTTTTTTAGTTACTTGACTGCTTTTCTCGAATAACGAAAATTAAACTTTAGACACTGCATTTTTTTGTTATGCTTTGAGCGCTTTTGGTAAGTCGTATCTAGCAACACTCTTCCCGCACACGAAAGGATAGGCCTTGTAAATAAGCCCTCTTCTCCAAATCTCATCAAATTAAAAACCCTTGTGCAAAATCACGCTCATTTTCATGATTTTTTATGATCCTAGCTTGACAAAAGGCCCATTTGTATACAATAATATCATTGTAGCGGGTATAGTTTAGTGGTAAAAGTGTGATTCGTTCTATGAACCTCCTTAATAGTTAAGGGGTCGTTCGGTTTAATTAATATTCCGACCAAAAACTTTATTTCTTAAGGGAATTTTATCCTTTACCTCTGAATAATCCATTCGGGGAAAAAATAAATTCTCGCGATTTCTATCCAAAGTTCACTGAAAAATTGAAAAATTGGATTCTGAACTTGCGAAACAAAATTGGGAAATTGGATCAACTTCCAATTGAATGAGTATTAAGTAAAGGGTCCATGGATGAAGATAGAAAAGGATATTTCTAATCGTAACTAAATCTTCAACTTTTTTTGATTTGTCGAGAAAAATGCAAGCAAAATAGCTAGTAAATGCTGACTTTAGTTTACTAGAGACATCGCCATATTATTTTAGCTCGGTGGAAACAAGATCTTTTTCCTATTCGGATCTTTTCAAACAAATAGAAATAGAGAACGAAGTAACTAGAAAGATTGTTAGGATCGCCTTCTTCTAGAGGGATCATCTAGAAAGCGAATCG